GACATTTTGTACCCAAAACAAATGCGCTACCAAGCTGCGCCACATCCCTTGAATTGTTCTATAGTGTCATTGTAGAGAATTCCCGTCTTAGTTTCCACACGCCTATTTCCTCCATTGACATTGAGAAACACAACCCTTCTACCTATTTCGTCTTTTTTGTCCCATTTCACTTATAATAAAAAGAAAACCTTATGGATCGTTGTACATTTCAATTTGAATTGGGGATTGCGTGTACAACTCGAATCTAAGTGGCCCACATATGCATCTGATCATATATGCATCGTCTTTTTGTATTGAAATAAAAAGGAGGTTTTTCAATGCGAGATCTAAAAACATATCTCTCCGTGGCCCCAGTACTAAGTACGCTATGGTTCGGGGCTTTAGCGGGTCTATTGATAGAGATTAATCGTTTTTTTCCGGATGCGTTAACATTCCCCTTTTTTTCATTCTAGTTATTGCCATCGGAAGGAATGAAGAAGATTCGAGATACAATTAAATATCTGTGACTAATCCCCCCTCCTTTTTCTCTTTTTTCCCTTTTTTCTAATTTTTAGAATAAGGGACGAAAGAGAAAGTAGAAAAGGGGAATTCAACGTTTGCTAGACTCGGGTTCGAGTTCGAATGAAATGAATATTAATGTGGATAGAATAGGAAATGTGGGTCTAGGGAAAGAATACAATGAAATACTTTTTTCGGGGTGAAATAGAGTTTCGAAATCATTGTCTTACTTATTCTTTTTATTTTCTATGGCTTTGCTTTGATTTATTATTACTTTCTTTCTATTGATTTTGATCTTTTAGAGTTCGATTTCAAATTAGTAACTTCTATTTTTTCCTTCCTTTCTTTTTCTTCGTTTCGAATCAAAGTAGAAGAGCTGAGTAAATAAAAAAAAATCAAAGGGGGATTCATGGCCAAGAGGAAAGATGCGCGAGTAACGGTGATTTTGGAATGTAACGGTTGTATCCGAAACGGTTTTAAGAAGGTATCAACAGGCATTTCCAGATATATTACTCAAAAGAACCGGCACAATACGCCTAGTCAATTAGAATTGAGAAAATTCTGTCCTTATTGTTACAAACATATGATTCATAGGGAAATAAAGAAATAGATCAAATCTTAGCCTTGAAAGAGGAAAAATGACATTATATAGAAATAGAATATAGAAATCGAAATATAGAACAAAGATAGAAGCATATTCAAATCCAAATAGAACGTCAAAAAGAATCCTATTGTGGATTAAAATGACAATTAAGAAGTAGGATTTTCGGGATAAGAAATAAACTAAACAAACAAACCATGGATAAATCCAAGCGACCTTTTCTTAAATCCAAGCGGTCTTTTCGTAGGCGTTTGCCCCCGATTGAATCGGGGGATCGGATTGATTATAGAAACATGAATTTAATTAGTCGATTTATTAGTGAACAAGGAAAAATATTATCTAGACGAGTGAATAGATTGACCTTGAAACAACAGCGATTAATTACTATTGCTATAAAACAAGCCCGTATTTTATCTTTCTTACCTTTTCTTAATATTAATAATGAGAAACAATTCGAAAGAACCGCATCGACTGCTAGAACTACCGGTCTTAGAACCAGAAATAAATAGAACCAGAAATAAATAGGCTTAGTTTTTGTTCAGTTGAATCAGAATTCCAATCCGAACTCAAACAAGGATTGGTTTTTTGTTCGACATAAATTCGAGAAGCCCGATTTTATTATCGGGTTGTCATAAGAAAAAAAGATTTTTTTATTGAGCGTGCTTATTCGTTTTGACGGCTTTAGCCTATTTTCTCATATTAATTTCGACTCCATCTTCCCGGAGTTCATTCTCCGGGGAACTCCATTTAAATTATTCTGGTGTATTCTTTACAATCTACTTCTTTTCTGATTTCGGTGGAAATCATATACAGACAATCTCTATTTGATATAGCTATTTGGGCTAGTATTTTACGATTAAGAAGCAACTGTCTCTTGTATAGATCGTGTATGAATTGACTATAACTATAGGATACTCCCCTTTCTCGAATTACTGCGTTTATCCGAGTGATCCACAAACGACGAAAATTCCTTTTTTGCTTATCCCTATCCCGATGAGCCGAAACCAAAGCTCTTATTTTCTGTTGAGTAATAGTTCGAGTCAATCTTGAATGAGCCCCTCGAAAGCTTGAGGCAAATAAACGAATTTTTGTTCTACGTCTCCGAGCTATATATCCGCGTTTAATTCTAGTCATTGAATAAATAAAACTTTGACAAATAACTAATTGATTTCTTTTCTTTCAGTTATTATTTTCCACGCCTTGATCTATTAATAACCAAACCGATTTTTCCAATGTATAAAATCAAAATTCCAAGGGCTTTGGCTCCTCTAACCTTCCTGACCACGATTTTTTTAGCTGGGAAATACGAACGAAATTAGGAACTTTCCTTAAAAAAAGAAATCGAAAAATGGATAAAGAAATAGAAATAGTGGGTTTCATCGTTTCTATGGTTACTTCTTAAACGGTGAGGTCTTCTCTATACACCGGAGCCTTTCCTTTATTTAATCAATTTTGTTGGTAACTTGTATAGCTCACACCACACTCTTTGGCTCTACCCATGAATTATTCAGTAACAGGTCTTTCACAACCAGACCCATCGATACAGTAACGGTATTTAATTATGAGAGTTAGCCGGGGTAGCTGACCCTCGTAGTCCGTTCTTGACCGGGCGAAAACAGCATTTTTATCTTTTTTTTTTGAATTTCAATAAGATTTCCTCCGCTTAATGGATAACCGTTTGCTATCAATGGAGAATTGCTTCTCGTCTGAAATCTGAAATTTAGGTGTTGGGTTTGCACCAACGGAAACCATAAACTTTAGACACAATAGAGGGATCAGTTTGCTTATTTTTAGATAGTGAATGGGATTCTTTTATCCATTCTATGCTATTTACTAGTACTGATCATTCATACCGGAAATTCGTTTTCTTCCTTTTTTTGCGCCAGTTCATAATTTAAACGAGTCGCACATACACCCTAGTACATGTTCCTCGACGCTGAGGACATCCCCTCAGAGCGGGGGATTTCGTGAGATTTCGAATCGGCTGTCTTGTATTTCTAATAAGTTGTTTAATAGTTGGCATGTTAAATCCGATACATATACATAATGGGTAGGTTTAGATTGATCCTAACCAGATGATTATGAATTCTTTCTATTTAATAGAATAGTAAACTCGGAGAGAAAATCTAAAATCACGGATTTTCAAAAAATCCATTTTTTTGTTATTGAACTGCTACAAGATCAACAATTCCATAAGCTTGGGCTTCTGTTGCTGACATAAAAACGTCTCTTTCCATGTCTTCAGATACAACCCATAATGGTTTGCCCGTCCTTTGTACATAAACCTTTGTGATGGTTTCGCGTAGTTTCAGCAGCTCTTCCGCTTCCAGGATAAATTCTCCCGTTTGTGCCTCATAAAAAGAACTAGCAGGTTGATGGATCATTACCCTGATGATAGAAGGGTTGGCCATCTGGTGTGGTGAAACGAACAGAAAAGAACGATAAAGAATAATAGGAAAAAAGATAGAACAGAACAACCGTACGGGCATCATCTTTTGTGCATTGCATACGGCTCTACAATCAAATTGACCCTTATCAAGAAAGATAAAAAGAAAATGTATCAGCCCTAGATAAGTAAATGATCAAAATGCCACCCTTGCTTTCGGAGGGGTTCAAAAATACTATGATGGCTCCGTTGCTTTCTATTTGAAATTCGAAAATGGATTTTTTTATCTTTGATTCAGCAATCCCAAAGTTTCTTTTTAATCTAACCAATAACAAAAAAGGAAAAATCTTGTTTTTTCGCACCCTTTTTTATAACATAAATATTGTTAAGAGCCCTTCGGTGTGAAAACAAAAAGGTTTGTAACGCTGAATTGGCTTCCCCTACTTCCCCTAAGAGAAAATGAGAAATACCTTTTATTTCATACTAATCTCTCGATACATAATTGAATCTTTTGAAAAAAGAACAATACAAAAAATTTTCATATCGAATTCGAAGTGCCATGCTATTATTACTTAATATTCATATGGCGAAGGCATAGTTTTCTTTTTTCTCTCAAATAAAAAAACAAAAAACCTCATTGGCGCCAAGCGTGAGGGAATGCTAAACGTTTGGTAATTGCTCCTCCAACCAGGAGAAAAGATCCCATTGACGCGGCTAATCCCATGCATATTGTATGGACCTCTGGTCGCACAAACTGCATAGTATCATAAATAGCTAATCCAGATATTACCCACCCGCCAGGAGAGTTTATAAACAAATAGAAATCTTTGGCAGCATCCTCAAGACTGAAATATACCATAAGACCAATAAGTTGATTTGAGATCTCGCTATCAACTTCTTGGCCTAAAAAAAGTAATCTTTCTTGATAAAGTCGGTTGAGTGGGGGAAAATTGTATCCCCTAGGAACCGTACGTGCACCTTTTGATGCATACGGTTCAAAAAAATCTCTAAAAAAAAGAATCAATGTATAGATTCCAGCCCTCCTTCCCTTTTTCTTATTCTTTTTAATATTAATATTAATAGTAGTTTTTTCAAACTTCTAATGAAAGGGCTTTTCTTTAATTTTTCAATAACGACGGGTTTTGACTTATTTTCTTTCTTTCTTAGAATAGAAAAAAGTCAATAAACTTATCGAATTAACTTCTCATTGATGTATTGTTTCATCGAGATTCAATCGAAATCGTGATGGTGTTTTCTTGTTCCTGAATGGGTCTATTTCATCTTTTTAGGTTTATGCTCTACTCCGGGTAAAGATCTGCCCGATTTGGATTTGCACATATAGGACAAATCTTCTCATCACCATTTCTTTTTGTTATGACTTTCGAAATAACAAAGAGGAATCATTTATCATAGATATTCATATTTCTAGAAATAATATATATAAATATGTAATATATTTATTCAAAATTGGGTTTTCTAAACGGAGCCTGGATACTTCATTTTTTTAGTCCAACA